ATAATTTGAACAATCAATATTTTGAACAATCAATATTCGTGATGCAACCATTGCCGCATTAGATCCAAAGGTTCCCTCTTGGCCTAGCTACAAGATGGGACTCCATAATATGGAAAGACAAAATGAAAAACCTAAAAGGAAAAAAGAATAGGAATTACTAGAATCGAGTTGGCCGAAATAAAGGTTTTATTTCTTCCATCGATTGTGCGATACTTTTTTCTTCTCATTCGAGATATTATGTGCAATTAATGAATCCACTACTAAATCTAATGAGTTAAAGTAAAGTGAAAAGCGTTATAAATCTAAATTAAGGTCGTTGTTCGTTCCAAAATGGGAAAAGGGTTCGATACAATTGAAAAAGCAAATAAATGATCCAAATTGAAATGATTTTCAAATTTTATTCCATAGTGATTTAAAGAGAGTTTCATTTGTGAATGAAGTTACAAGACATAGTTGTTATTACTATTACTTTACTCAATAATTGCTCAATGAATCTGTTGATTCGGAATTATGGGATGGGTAGATGTCACAAATGATGAATCCGTTTTTTTTTCTACCTCTGTCACTCTATCTTTGTTAGTGCCATCTATAATGAGAATGACTGCTGAATAAAAAACTTTGAATTGGACTTTATTCTGTCAATTGGTATTTTTATTACCCTCATATCTTGCAAAAATGAAACTTAGGTAAGTGTTTTATAAACATATGTATAAAAAGAACGTATCTCATTTAGCTCCTTCATGCCTACTATAACTAGTTATTTCGGTTTTCTACTGGCGGCTTCGACTATAACCCCGGCTCTATTTATTGGTCTGAGCAAGATACGACTTATTTGAAATTAATTGAATGAACAATTCATAAAAATAAAAGTTTCTGTGAGATTCCAGGGATTACATAGTTCTTTCCCTTGTCAATTTCCAATGCTTGGTCATTGAGATTCATGGGTGATTCAGACTAATATTTAGAGATAGATATTACCTCTCTTTTTCCCCTTTCAAACAAATCGAAATGATTGAAGTTTTTCTATTTGGAATCGTGTTAGGCCTAATTCCTATTACTTTGGCTGGATTATTCGTAACCGCGTATTTACAATACAGACGCGGTGATCAGTTGGACCTTTGATTAATTTAACATCTATTTTTTTGATTGACCTCCTCCTTTCTTTAATTTGCAGGAGGTCAATTTAAGGTTGCTGTTCAAGTTAGTGAAGTTATTTCATTGTAACTCGACCTAACAAGAACGGAATCACGCTCTGTAGGACTTGAACCTACGACATCGGGTTTTGGAGACCCACGTTCTACCGAACTGAACTAAGAGCGCTTTCTTATCACAATACAAAAAAAAGATTGTAAAGAAAAGGATTCTTTTTGTATCCCAATACATCTTGCATGCATATAGTATCATAAAATAAAAGATTATGTATGTCCAATTTGAATTGATTTCAATTGATCCCTTGTTACTGCCCAGAGGAAATAGGTAGGGATGACAGGATTTGAACCCGTGACATTTTGTACCCAAAACAAACGCGCTACCAAGCTGCGCCACATCCCTTTCAATTGGTCTACAATGTCATTGTAGAGAATCCCTGTCTTGTTTTCCATATCGTTATCTCCTCCATTTATATCCAATATATCTTGCCATTTCTTCTTTTTCGTCCCATATCATATAATAAAAGAATTATCCGCATATGAAACCCAACGTATAATAAAAAGAAATATTTATTGGAAATGCTCAGGAAGACGGGGACGTCTTTTTCTGTTTTAAGAAAAGGAACAATAGAATTTACCGGATCTTTGGACATATCCATTTTTATTAGGGATTCCGCGTACAAATCCAATCATATATGTATTACAATAAAGAAGGAGGATTTTCAATGCGAGATATAAAAACATATCTATCTGTGGCACCTGTGCTAAGTACTCTATGGTTCGGGTCTTTGGCGGGTCTATTGATCGAGATCAATCGTTTATTCCCTGATGCGTTGGCATTCCCTTTTTTTTCATTCTAGTTATTGACATGGGAAGGGTAAAGAAGATTAGAGATACAATAATTTATCTATGACTAATCCCTCTCCTCCTCTTTTTATCTTTTCGGATAAGGAAAGAAAGAGAAAGAATAAAAGTGGATTCAACCTCACCAAAACTCGGGTTCAGGCTTGAATTAATAGAGGGAGAACAGAAATGGAAATGTGGGTCTAAGGAACTCAAATTATACAAGATACTTAAAAAAAATAATGTACTGGGATTAGAACTAATTGATAGTTAGAAATCATTGTATTACTTATTATTATTCTATTGATTGCAACGAAATCTTTCATAATGGGATTTCGAGTTAGCGTTAGCAACTTCCATTTTTTTTGTTCCTTTCTTCTTCTTCGCTTCGGCTCGAAAATGTAAGAGTTGAGTGAATCCAAAACCCAAAGGGGGTTCATGGCCAAGGGTAAAGATGTCAGAGTAAGAGTTAGTTTGGAATGTACCAGTTGTGTCCGAAACGGTGTTAATAAAGAATCACGGGGCATTTCCAGATATATTACTCAAAAGAATCGACACAATACGCCTAGTCGATTGGAATTGAGAAAATTTTGTCCCTATTGTTACAAGCATACGATTCATGGGGAGATAAAGAAATAGATCGAACGGAACGCGCGTGCGCTATCCTTTCAAGGAACAGGACAAAATTACATGTATCATATATAAAATATATTATATTCTATATAAATAGAAACAAATCCAATCCTATTTCGGTCGGACCCAAAATGAATTAGAATTAATAAATAGTATTTTAGAGATAAGGAATAAACCATGGATAAATTCAAGCGACCCTTTCTTAAATCCAAGCGATCCTTTCGTAGGCGTTTGCCCCCAATTGGATCGGGGGATCGAATTGATTATAGAAACATGAGTTTAATTAGTCGATTTATAAGTGAACAAGGAAAAATATTATCTAGACGAGTGAATAGATTGACCTTGAAACAACAACGATTAATTACTATTGCTATAAAACAAGCTCGTATTTTATCTTTGTTACCTTTTCTTAATAATGAGAAACAATTTGAGAGAATCGAGTCGACCCCTAGAGCTGTGGGTCCCAGAACCAGAAATAAATAGGCCTACTCCTCAATTGAATCAAAATTCCAATCCGAACTCAACCCCGGATTGATGTTTTGTTCGAAAAAAATGAGAATCCATAGAAAAAAAAGAATCGGGGAAGAAGAAGAAGAAATCCATTTTTATTACTTTCTCATATTCATTTCTACTCTACCTTCCCGGAGTTCATTCTCCGGGGAACTCTGTTGAAATCATTCCGGTGCTTCCAATCTCCTTATTTGATGATCTCATTGGAAATCGTGTAAAGACAATTCCTATTTGATATAGCTATTTGTGCAAGTATTTTACGATTAAGAAACAACTGCCCCTTGTACAGATTGTTTATTAATCTACTATAACTATTCGATACCCTATTTTCACGAATTACTGCATTTATCCGAGTGATCCACAAACGACGAAAATCTCTCCTTTGCCTGCCCCTATCCCGATGAGCCGAAACCAAAGCTCTCATTTTCTGTTGAGTAATAGTTCGAGTAAGCCTTGAATGAGCCCCTCTAAAAGTTGATGCAAATAAACGCATTTTTGTTCTACGTCTCCGAGCTATATATCCTCGTCTAATTCTGGTCATTGAATCAAATTAAACTTTGATGAATAACTAATTGATTTTTTTCTTTCATTTCAGTCATTCTTTTGCCCTCTCCTGGTCTATTAATAACAAAACCTATTCTTCCAATGTATAAAATAAAAATTCCAATGGCTTTGGCTACTATAACCTCCCTAACCACGATTTTTTTTTTATTTTGTACGGGCATTTATCCTAAAAATAAGAAATTGTATCGATACTAGGTATCAAAAAAATAGTAAAGTCAATTTTAAATGGATAAAAAAAAGAGTGGGTTCCATCGTTTCTATGGTTACTTCTTAAACGGTGAGGTCCTCTCTATACACCGGAGCTCCTTCCCTCATTTAATCAATGTTATTGGTAACGTGTACAGTTCACACTCTTTGGCTCTACCCATGAATTATCCAGTAGTAGGTCTTTTCACAATGAGATCTACCCATACAGTAACGGCATTCAATTTGGAGGGTTGGCTAGGTAGCTGACCCTGTTAGTCCGTTCCTGTAAGAGTGAAAGCATAATCTTTTTGCTTCTTAAATAAAATTTCCCCCGCTTAATGGATAAGCATTTGCTACCAATGGGGAATTGCTTCTCATCTCAAATTGAGTTGATTGGATTTGCACCAATGGAAACCATAAATTTCATACACAATAGGGATATATGATAGATCTTTTTATTTTTAGATAGTGAATGGAGTTCTTCTATTCTATCCTATTCATTGGTACTGGTCATTGATACTGAAAAAGGGTCTCTTTTCCTTTGTTCCAGCTCATGATCTGAACGAGTCGCACATACACCCTAGTACATGTTCCTCGGCGCTGAGGACATCCCCGAAGAGCGGGGGATTTCGTGACATTTCTGATTGGCTGTCTTGTGTTTCTAATAAGTTGTTTAATAGTTGGCATGCTGAATCGTATACAGAATGAATGAGCTGGTTTAGATCGATCCTAACCGGATGATTAAGAATTACTTCCATTTAATAAAAATAGAATATTTTCTCCCGGTAAGAAGATCAAATATCAAATCAAGGTTCATTCGAATTTTTTTATGGTTCGAAATGGAATCACGGATTTACGTGAAATTCCCGCTATTTTCGATCGCTACAAGATCAACAATTCCATGAGCTTGGGCTTCTGTTGCTGACATAAAAACATCTCTTTCCATGTCTTCGGATACAACCCATAAGGGGTTGCCCGTTCTTTGTACATAAACCTTTGTGAGGGTTTCGCGAAGTTTCAGTAGTTCTTCCGCTTCTAGGAGAAATTCTCCCGCTTGTGCCTCATAAAAAGAACTAGCTGGTTGGTGGATCATTACCCTGATGATATAACATAATGAATGGTTCCTCTATCTCGCACGATGGGGGGAAGAGATAAAGAATACCAAGACAAAAAGAAGAGAGAATTGAACAACCGTACAGGCATCTTTTGCGCATTGCATACGGCTCTACAATGGAATTGACTTTTCCCTTCTGTCGAAGAAAAAGAGAAATAGGATCTATCAGACCCAGATCATTGAATGATCCATGTACCATCCTTCCTTTCGTTTCGGAGGAGCTCAAAAATACTATGATGGTTCCGTTGCTTTCTATATTTATCTCGTCTGTGATTCAGCAATCCCAAAGTTTCTTTCTGATCCGATCAAATAAGGAAAAACAATCTTGCTTTTTTTTTTTATTTTCGTACTCTTTCATAACATAAATATTGTAAAGAGACTTCTGGTGTGAAAACAAAAAAGTTTGTGACGCTGAAATGGCCCCGATAGAGAAAATCAAATCGGAAATACCCTTTGTCTCATACTACTCTCTCGATACATAATCTCATGTTAGGAAAAAACAATAAAGGTTTGCTCATATCGAACTCGAAGTGCCATGCTATTATTACTTATTATTCTCCATATGGCGAAGGCATAGTCTTCTCTTTTCTTTCAAATAAAAAACTCATTGGCGCCAAGCGTGAGGGAATGCTAGACGTTTGGTAATTTCTCCTCCGACGAGGATAAAAGATCCCATTGAAGCGGCTAATCCCATGCAGATTGTATGTACATCTGGTGGCACAAATTGCATAGTATCATAAATAGCTATTCCGGGTATTACCCATCCGCCAGGAGAGTTTATAAACAAATAAAGATCCCTGGTATCATCCTCTATACTGAGATATACCATGAGACCAATAAGTTGATTCGAGATCTCGCTATCAACCCCTTGTCCTAAAAAAAGTAATCTTTCTCGATGAAGTCGGTTGATTAGGACAAAATTGTATCCCTTAGGAACCGTACATGCACCTTTGGATGCATACGGTTCAAAAAATCAAAATTGCGAAAAAAAAAGCAATATGTCGATTCCAGCCCCTTTCCTTTTTCATAGGAGGCTTTTTCTAATTTTCTAACTCCTAACAAAGGGACTGTTTCTTATATTTTTCAAGAAAGATGAGTTTTGGCTCGCTTCCCTATAAAAAAGAATTTACTAAATTTATCGAACTAGCCTCTCCTTGATGTATTGTTTCATCGAGATTCGACCCAAATCACGATGTCATTTTCTTGTTCCTGAATGGGCCTCTTCAATTCTTTTAGGTTTATGCTCTACTCCGGGTAAAGATCTGCCCGATTTGTACATATAGGACAAATGCTCCCAATACCACCCCTTTTTGCTACGACTTCCTTATTTTGTTTTTTTCAATTCATTTCATGTCTTCCGCTAAATATAAAAAAATTGTATTCATCATATTACTCGTACTCGATTGATTGGCAGTTTGCAATCGCTCATATGGTATATAAATAGGAATCCGTTATGATAAAAGTGGTAATCATACATATATCACCAATTGGGCATTTTGTGAACGGAGCCTGGATACTTCATTTTTTTGGTCCAACCAAGCCAACCATAAATTATTCTAATTGAGAATATTGATCCCCTAAAAAAATTGATCTAATTGTACTTCACGCTCCAAATTATTGATGGTTTAATCAATCTTTCTTGGGCGAAACAGAGGATATCTCGATCGAGGGAGAGAACGGAGGAATCCCATATGACCCAATATGTCTGACAAGTCGCACTATACGTCAACCCAAATAGCATCTTCCTCTCCAGGAGTCCGAAAAGGCACTTTTGGAACACCAATAGGCATTAAATGAAAGAATAAAGGGGTTAAGTACTATACTTCACTTTGATGTGGAAACGTAACAATGGGTTTATTCAGAATATTGCCGTTTATCATATTTTATCCATAGATTGGAAAGTTTATAGAGGAAGACAGAATGAATAAAGGAAAATTATTACGAATGGGTCGTTCGAATGATGAATAAGTATCTTTGCATTCGTTCATAGAAACCGGGACCAACCCCCCATTGCGTATTGGTACTTATCGGGTATAGAATAGATCTGCTTCTCTTTCTTCCTACGAACAAAATTGTTCCATCATTACCAATAGACTGGAATAAATATTAACCCTTGCTCCGAGATAATCCATTGAAAGGGGGAGGTCCATAGCATAGTCCAATGCGATAAAGTTAGCTAGTGTCTATTTTTCGTTGATAAAGAGGTATTTCCATGGGTTTACCTTGGTATCGTGTTCATACCGTCGTATTGAATGATCCCGGTCGGTTGCTTTCTGTCCATATAATGCATACAGCTCTAGTTTCTGGTTGGGCCGGCTCGATGGCTCTATATGAATTAGCAGTTTTTGATCCCTCTGACCCCGTTCTTGATCCAATGTGGAGACAAGGTATGTTCGTTATACCCTTCATGACTCGTTTAGGAATAACCAATTCATGGGGCGGTTGGAGTATCACAGGAGGGACTATAACGAATCCGGGTATTTGGAGTTACGAGGGTGTGGCCGGGGCACATATTGTGTTTTCTGGCTTGTGCTTCTTGGCAGCTATCTGGCATTGGGTGTATTGGGATCTAGAAATTTTCTGTGATGAACGTACAGGAAAACCCTCTTTGGATTTGCCCAAGATCTTTGGAATTCATTTATTTCTCTCAGGGGTGGCTTGCTTCGGGTTTGGGGCATTTCATGTAACAGGCTTGTATGGTCCTGGAATATGGGTATCCGACCCTTACGGACTAACTGGAAAAGTACAATCTGTAAATCCCGCGTGGGGCGTGGAAGGGTTTGATCCTTTTGTTCCGGGAGGAATAGCCTCTCATCATATTGCAGCAGGGACATTGGGTATATTAGCGGGTCTATTCCATCTTAGTGTCCGCCCGCCCCAACGTCTATACAAAGGATTACGTATGGGCAATATTGAAACTGTCCTTTCCAGTAGTATCGCTGCTGTCTTTTTTGCAGCTTTTGTTGTTGCTGGAACTATGTGGTATGGTTCAGCAACTACCCCGATCGAATTATTTGGTCCTACTCGTTATCAATGGGATCAGGGATACTTCCAGCAAGAAATATATCGGCGAGTTGGCACTGGGCTAGCCGAAAATCAAAGTTTATCAGAAGCTTGGTCTAAAATTCCCGAAAAATTAGCTTTTTATGATTACATCGGCAATAATCCAGCAAAGGGGGGATTATTCAGAGCGGGCTCAATGGACAACGGGGATGGAATAGCTGTTGGATGGTTAGGACACCCCGTCTTTAGAGATAAAGAAGGGCGTGAGCTTTTTGTACGTCGTATGCCTACTTTTTTTGAAACATTTCCAGTAGTTTTAGTAGACGGAGACGGAATTGTGAGAGCCGATGTTCCTTTTAGAAGGGCAGAATCAAAATATAGTGTCGAACAAGTAGGTGTAACTGTTGAGTTCTATGGTGGCGAACTCAATGGAGTCAGTTATAGTGATCCTGCTACTGTGAAAAAATATGCTAGACGTGCTCAATTGGGTGAAATTTTTGAATTAGATCGTGCTACTTTGAAATCTGATGGTGTTTTTCGTAGCAGTCCAAGGGGTTGGTTTACTTTTGGACATGCTTCGTTTGCTTTGCTCTTCTTTTTCGGACACATTTGGCATGGTGCTAGAACCTTGTTCAGAGATGTTTTTGCTGGTATTGACCCAGATTTGGATGCTCAAGTGGAATTTGGAGCATTCCAAAAACTTGGAGATCCAACTACAAAGAGACAAGTAGTCTGATACAACATTGCTCTAGTATCTTTTCTTTTGCCTATATTTAATTTTTGTGATTTAACATAGGGTACCGGAGAAATATTGCTTTGAATCATCGCCTTTTCTTTGACCTTTCTTTATCTGGGAAATGATCCCAAATGAGCAGGTGTGGAAGCTATAATTGTAAACCACGATCGAATCTATGGAAGCATTGGTTTATACATTCCTCTTAGTCTCGACTCTAGGAATAATTTTTTTCGCTATCTTTTTTCGAGAACCGCCCAAAGTTCCGACTAAAAAGATAAAATGATTTTTCATTATCTCAATTCAGATAATGAGCCTCCCATATTGGGAGGCTCATTACTTCAACTAGTCCCCGTGTTCTTCGAATGGATCTCTTAGTTGTTGAGAGGGTTGCCCAAAAGCGGTATATAAGGCGTACCCGGTAAAACTTACAAGTAAACCAGATATAAAGATGGCGACTAGGGTTGCTGTTTCCATGATTATATAATTTCAAGACCACAATGGATTTATGATAAGATCGTTTATTTACAACGTAACGGTATACAAAGTCAACAGATCTCAACCAATGATGCAATAGGATTTATGGCTACACAAACCGTTGAGGGTAGTTCTAGATCTGGTCCAAGACGAACTCTTATAGGGGATTTATTGAAACCATTGAATTCAGAATATGGTAAAGTAGCCCCTGGATGGGGAACTACCCCTTTGATGGGTGTCGCAATGGCTCTATTTGCGATATTCCTATCTATTATTTTGGAGATTTATAATTCTTCAGTTTTACTGGATGGAATTTCAATGAGTTAGGTCCATAAGAACCATGAAGTCCTCGCTTTTGCTTTTAAACCCAAAATGAATCATTTAGGACTCGTATTTCTAGGCCATTATGGTAGTTCGACCGTGGAATTTCTTTGTTTCTGTATTTTCGGAATATGAGTGTGTGACTTGTTATAATTGATCCTATTGATAATGCAGAGAATGGTCTGTCATCTTAATAGAGATGATTCTACCTCGTCGGATATTCATTCTAGTATCTGGAGCACGGAATAGATGGAATAGATCAAGAAATTTTTGAACTATGATTCATACCTACTATTCATACCTCGCGACCGGACTCCAAAAAATTTTCAAAAGAGTTATAAGTTATAAATCGAAGTATTTTTCTTACTTCAAAATCCTGCTTATCCTTATTTTGACCAAAGGGCAAATGTTTTTTAGTCATTATATGTATTCATTAAATAAGTGATGATCAAATGGCTCTTACTCAGA